CAAATCATTTTATCGACATGAGTGCTATATATCGAAAAATTGCTAATTTTTTTATTTAATTAAAAAAGCGTCTTAGTATTAACATGGTGGTAGAAAGAATACCCCGCTGTACCTGGACTTCAAACAATTTAAGTTTTAACCATGTTAATAGTTCCACATTATTGGTTGCTAGAGAATCAAAGTATATTTACCAACATATCACGAAATGCTATGGTTCTTACATATGTATGATTTCTTTATTTATTATTGATTCAGAAGTCATTCGTGAAATCATGCACCTTTCGTCCTAATTAGAATTAGAAATAAAAAAGAGGTACAATTGGTTGCATCCAACCTATTCTTGAAATAAACAACCCGCACGCACTCCCTTTCCAAAAAAGATTAATACACCAAATACTACACTGAGATTTATTAGATTTGTTGCTAAAATATCGGTATTAAACCCGAAACTCCCGGCGGATGGCCAGTGACCCAAGAAAACGAAAGAATCGGTTCCATTTTTCATATGATTTCCTCTTAATCTCCTCTTATAGATAAACTCAAAAAATCTTTGTATTATTTCACTTTTTTGCTACTTCTAAATATAAAATAGTTTCGAAATGAGTCTTCTTTTTTTAATTGAAATTCCCCAATTCCCAATAAGAATAATACTTAACTTATTGTAATTGTATTTAATATAAAATTACTAAGTTAGGTACTAGTTTTCATGGGAATTGCGAAATAACTCCTTTGTTGCAACACTTCTCATTTGAACTAATAAAGGGAAGGAAGAAAGCGAGTGGGTAACACTAATTCTTCATCCTCAAATAAGTCCTTCCCATAAGTTATTTTCGCAACAAATAAGTAATTCTGTAGAAGCGATATTTTACTATAATGTGAAAAAGCAACCTGCAAGTCCAAGACTATAAACGAAATATGTATTTCTCATATTTCTTTTTCTCGGATTAAACAAAAGGATTCGCAAATAAAAGCGCTAATGCTACAACCAATCCATAAATTGTTAAAGCTTCCATAAAAGCTAAACTAAGTAATAAAGTACCTCGTATTTTTCCTTCTGCCTCGGGCTGTCTTGCAATACCTTCTACAGCTTGCCCCGCAGCAGTACCTTGACCAACTCCAGGTCCAATAGAAGCAAGCCCTACAGCCAATCCAGCAGCAATAACGGAAGCGGCAGAAATCAGTGGATTCATGATCAATTCCTCACACAAAAAAAAAAGAAATGGTTAATGATACAATCAACCAATGCATTATAACTTAATTATTCCATTGCTAATATTTATCCAGCCGAAATAACTAAAAACGCCGAATTGAAAATGGAAATAACTTGAAAGAATATCATTAGATAATTAGAAAGACTTTCTCTTTTTTAGTTCGTATTTATTTGTTTTGTTGAGTTTTTCTGAATCAATACAACTTGAGTTTTTACATTTCCTTTTTTCTAATATTATTCTTCCATCTTTTTCTTTATTTTCTCTGTTTATTCATTCAATTCGCAGTCATAAACAAAATGGAGGTACTTCGCTTGATATTTCTATCGAAATTCAAATAGGGCAAATTCAATATTCGTTCATATAGAACTTGTCAATATCTAATATAAAATATACATGTGTTTTTTCCATAAAGTAAACCGCCTATTATACTTTAAATTCAATCGGATTTTCGAGTCATTCCTCGAAACATTTAATCGGCAAGAATTCACTTATAAGCATTAGATTCCACATACCCGGGCCATCCCCCCTTTACTCCAATTTTTTATTTTACACTTCTATCATTTTTTTCTATTACCCTTAGACTGTAGGTATTTGTATACCTTTAGGCTCTAAATAAAAGAGATTTTCTTGATAGAGTATCTTGAACCACACATATATTACCTGTATCTAAACTAAAAGATAGACTCTTCCTAAGACTAATCAATGATGACCTTCCATGGATTCGCCTATATAAGCTGCGGCTAAAGTTGCAAAAATAAGAGCCTGAATACCACTTGTAAATAATCCAAGAAACATGACAGGTATAGGAACCACTAAAGGCACTAAAGAAACAAGAACAACAACTACTAATTCATCCGCTAATATATTTCCGAAAAGTCGAAAACTAAGTGATAGAGGTTTTGTGAAATCTTCTAAGATATTAATGGGTAAAAGAATTGGAGTTGGTTGAATATATTTACCAAAATAACCTAATCCCCTTTTTGTAAGACCCGCATAAAAATAGGCTACTGACGTGAGTAAAGCTAAAGCAACAGTAGTATTTATATCATTCGTGGGTGCGGCTAACTCTCCGTGAGGTAACTGTATAATTTTCCAAGGTAAAAGCGCCCCTGACCAATTAGAAACAAAAATAAATAGAAACATAGTCCCAATAAAAGGAACCCAAGGGCGATATTCTTCTCCAATTTGAGTTTTGCTCACGTCTCGAATAAATTCAAGGACATATTCAAAGAAATTTTGACCGCTAGTCGGAATGGTCTGTGGACTCCGAACAGCTAGAGCAGCTGAACCTAATAATACAGCAATTACAACCCAAGAAGTTATCAGTACCTGGCCGTGGATTTGGAAACCCCCTATTTGCCAATAGAAATGTTGGCCCACTTCCACACCAGATATATCATATAACCCTTTTTGTGTGAGTGTGTTGATTGAATATGATAGAACATTCATATTATTTTCTGATAGAAATAGAACTTTTAAAAAATTATTTTGATTCAACCAGCCCTTTCTCGACTTGTGTATTTTAATTTTCTATTTATTTTATTAATCGAATTTTCTATTTAGGATACGGATTAATTACATAATATCCCCAGTTATTTTAACTAGTTTTTGTTTTGAGATTCAGTAGTCGTAGTAACCGATTTTTGTTTTGAGATTCAGTAGTCGTAGTAACCGATATAGAGTTTAGGAAATCTATTTTTAATTTTATTATGAATCACGGATTTCTTATATAGCTAGAGTGGCCTTCACAAATTGCAAATACTAATTTGGTAAGAATTAATCGAATTGAAGCTATAGCGTCATCGTTTGCCGGAATCGAAATATCCGCGAGATCTGGGTCACAATTTGTATCGATTAAACAAATCGTTGGAATTCCCAAAGTAATACATTCTCTAAGGGCTGTATATTCTTCTTGTTGATCAACGATGATTACAATATCTGGTAACCCTGTCATATATTTGATCCCACCCAGATATGTTTGCAAGTGAGATAATTGTCTCTTCAACACGGCCGCATCTCTCTTTGGAAGACGAGCAAGTCTCCCTGCTTTTTGTTCCATTCTCAAGTCCCTAAATTTATGAAGTCTCGTTTCTGTCGTGGACCAATTCGTTAACATACCCCCAAGCCACTTTTTATTAACATAATGACAGCGAGCCCTTATTGCGGCCCGTGCTACCGAATCAGCTGCTTTATTTTTTGTCCCAACAATTAAAAATTGTTTTCCTCTACTTGATGCATCAAAAACTAAATCACAAGCCTCTGATAAAAAACGAGCAGTTCTAGTAAGATTTAGAATATGAATACCTTTACATTTTGCCGAGATATAAGGTGACATTCTAGGATTCCATTTCCGAGTCCCGTGACCAAAATGAACTCCCGCTTCCATCATCTCTTCCAAATTGATGTTCCAATATCTTCTTGTCATTTCTCCCTACACTTTCTCTTTTTTTTTAAGAGATGAGGTATTCTAAAATAAATAATTGTTCCAACGGAACCTTCTTTTCTACCGCGGATTGTCCGTTGATATACAACCCAAATCAGTAATTTCTTTCTATTTGGCCTTTTTTTAATTTCTTTATTTTATTACTAAATTAAATAACCATAACAAATAAATAAAAGAGAAAAAAAGAGTAACCTCTTCTATTAAACCCAAATCATTGTTGTTTTGATCTATCACCGAAATTCTTTGAAAGACAAGAATCAAATAATTCTCGGTGGTAAAACAAAATATCTCCCATTTCTTTCTCGAATAGATTCTTTTTTTTTGTTTTCAAAGGAATGCCCTTATGGTCACTTGAATAGTGTACGAATCCTTTGAATCCGGTACCAACGGGTATCATTCCCCCCAGAACAACGTTTTCTTTTAATCCTTTCAACCAATCAATACGGCCCCGGAGAGCCGCTTTTGCTAAAACTCGAGCAGTTTCTTGAAAACTCGCTTCGGATATAAAACTTTGAGTATTCAGAGACGCTTTCGTTATTCCCAATAAGATAGCTCGGTAACAAATCGCTTCTTCTAAAGCGCGCCCCGTTCGTTCCGCCCGAAACAATCCAATTAGTTCTCCGGGCAAAAAAACATTAGACATTCCATCTTCTGAAACCAAGACTTTTGATGTTATTTGACGTACAATAATTTCTATATGCCTATTATGGATCTGCACCCCCTGTGATCGATAAACCTTTTGGATCTTATTAACCAAAGAGATACGACTTTGCGCTATAGTTAGCTCAGCTCCGATCAAGAATCCCCACGGCATTCCAAGAATTCTTGTTATACGTTCGTTCCAACCATCAACCCTTTTTGCTAGATTCATCGATATTGAATCAATCGAACGAACTTCTAAGACTTGTTCTACTTTTGGTAGACCTTGTGTTATGTCACCCGACCTAGATTTTTCATATATAAATGTAACTAATGTATCCCCCTCATAAATGATTTCCCCATAATGACCATGAACTGTTGCTCCTGGAGTAGCCAAATAGGCCTTAGCCGATCTTATTACTACGGAGTCAAATTGAACAATTAAAACTTGACCCGATTTTAAGTGTGGTCCGTTTTTGGTTATACATACATTTTCACAAACATATTGTCCAAGATAAATTTTTGTGGATGTCTCTTCACAAAAATTATAATGAAGAAAATACCAATTCAATTTGAATGGATTCAAAATAATGTTATTGCATGGGTCGGGACTATAAATTATTACATTTTCATCCATTAAATAATATTTAAATTTAAGTAGTTGAAAGTTTTGTTTTAAATTGTCAAGTTGCAAATAATTAGTTACC